ACTTCAGTTTGAAATATACTTTAGAAAAATCGTTGTATTTTACTATGACTTTGCTTTACTATTACTTTATTTTCTTGATTTTAATCTTTTACTTTTAGAATTGGATTTCAAGTTAGTAACTTCTATTTTATCCTTTCTTCGTTTTGAATCGAAAATAGAAGAGTTGAGTAAATCAAAAATCCAAAGGAGGTTCATGGCCAAGGGGAAAGATGTCCGAGTAACGGTGATTTTGGAATGTACTAGTTGTGTCCGAAACAGTGTTGATAAGGTATCAAGAGGTATTTCCAGATATATTACTCAAAAGAACCGGCACAATACGCCTAATCGGTTAGAATTGAAAAAATTCTGTCCCTATTGTTACAAACATACGATTCATGGGGAGATAAAGAAATAGAGCGAACCAACCTGTGTCTTACCCTTTCAAGGAAGGGTAAAAAATGACATTATATATATAACATATTTAAATAGAAAATAAACAAATCTTATTTTTTAAAAATCCTATTTTGGGTGGATTTAAACTGAATTAGAATTAAGAAATAGGATTTTAGGGATAAGGAATAAATTAAACAAACAAACCATGGATAAATCCAAGCGACCTTTTCTTAAATTCAAGCGATCTTTTCGTAGGCGTTTGCCCCCGATTCAATCGGGGGATCGAATTGATTATAGAAACATGAGTTTAATTAGTCGATTTATTAGTGAACAAGGAAAAATATTATCAAGACGAGTGAATAGATTGACCTTGAAACAACAACGATTAATTACTCTTGCTATAAAACAAGCTCGTATTTTATCTTTGTTACCCTTTCTCAATAATGAGAAACAATTTGAAAGAACCGAGTCGACCGCTAGAACTACTGGTTTTAAAGCCCGAAATAAATAGGCTTACTTTTTCTTCACTTGAATCATAATTACAAGAATCTAGATTTGAGTATCGTGTCGTAAGAAAAAAAAAAATGAATCGGAAAAAAAGATTTCTTTTTTTATTGAATTGAACGTGTTCATTCATTTTGACTACTTTAGCATATTTTCTCATACTAATTTCTACTCTACCTTCCCGGAGTTCATTCTCCGGGGAACTCCATTTAAATTATTCTGGTGGATTCTTTCCAATCTACTTCCTTTATGATTTCGTTCGAAATCATATAAAGACAATTCCTATTTGATATAGCTATTTGTGCAAGTATTTTACGGTTAAGAAGAAACTGTCTCTTATACACATCGTGTATTAATCTACTATAACTATGGGATACCCCCCTTTCGCGAATTACTGCGTTTATCCGAGTGATCCACAAACGACGAAAATCTCTCTTTTTCCTATCCCTATCCCGATGAGCCGAAACTAAAGCTCTTATTTTCTGTTGAGTAATAGTTCGAGTAAGCCTTGAATGAGCCCCCCGAAAGCTTGATGCAAATAAACGAATTTTTGTTCTACGTCTCCGAGCTATATATCCCCGTTTAATTCTGGTCATTGAATAAATGAAACTTTGACGAATAACTAATCGATTGCCTTTCTTTCAGTTATTCTTTTCCCCCTTCCTAGTCTATTAATAACAAAACGTATTTTTCCAATGTATAAAATAAAAATTCCAATGGCTTTGGCTACTCTAACCTTCCCGACCACGATTTTTTCTTTTTTTTTTTTTTAGGTATTTCACTGCGAAATAAGAAAGAAATAAAAAATTGTATTTTCCTAGGTATCAAAAATCTAGTAAATAAAAGAAATCCAAAAATAAATAGTGGGTTCCTTCGTTTCTATGGTTACTTCTTAAACGGTGAGGTCTTCTCTATACACCGGAGCCTTTACTTTATACTTTAATTTAATATTTAATCAACTAATTGATGTTATTGGGAACTTGTATAGTTCACACTCTTTGGCTCTACCCATGAATTATCCAGTAATAGGTCTTTCACAATCAGATCTACCTATGCAGTAACGGTATTTAATTATGAAAGTTTGCTGGGTAGCTGACCCTCTTAGTCCGTTCTTGCCAGAGTGGGAGCCTGCCTAATCTTTATGTTTTATGCTTTTTAAATAAGATTTCCTCCGCTTAATGGATAACCATTTGTTACCAATGGAGAATTTATTATCATCTTAAATTCAGGTGATTGGATTTACACCAACGGAAACCATAAACTTCATACACAATAGAGGGATATGATAGAGTTTTTTTTTTTAATAATGAATGGAGTTCCTTCTTCCATCCTATCCCATTCACCGGTACTGATCATTAATACTGTAAAAGTCGTTTTCTTGCTTTTGTTGCCAGCTCATGATCTAAACGAGTCGCACTTACACCCTAGTACATGTTCCTCGACGCTGAGGGCACCCCCGAAGAGCGGGGGATTTCGTGACATTTCTGATTGGCTGTCTTGTATTTCTAATAAGTTGTTTAATAGTTGGCATGTTGAATCGTATACATAATATGATGGGTTGGTTTAGATTGATCCTAACCGAATGATGATGAATTACTTCTCTTTAATAGAATATTCAATTCGAAGATAAAATCTCAAATCACAGATTTGCGCGAAATCCATGTTATTTTCATTCAACCGCTACAAGATCAACAATTCCATAAGCTTGGGCTTCTGTTGCTGACATAAAAACATCTCTTTCCATATCTTCGGATACAACCCATAAGGGTTTCCCCGTTCTTTGTACATAAACCCTTGTGAGGGTTTCACGTAGTTTCAGCAGTTCTTCCGCTTCCAGGACAAATTCGCCTGTTTGTGCCTCATAAAAAGAACTAGCAGGTTGATGGATCATTACCATGATGATATAACAAAATAAAAGCTTCCCCTATCTCGCATGATAAAGCAAAGAGAAAAGAAAGATAAAGAATAGAAAAAAGATAGAATTGAACAACCGTACAGGCATCTTTTGTGCATACGGCTCTACAAGAAAATTGACCTCCCCTCCTTTCTATTGAAGAAAGAGAAAAATAGAATCTATCAGACTCAGATGGGTAAATGATCAAATTGCCATCCTTCCTTTCGGAGGAGTTAAAAAATACTATGATGGCTCCGTTGCTTTATATGTTTATTTTTTCTTTTTTTTTTTTGTCTGTGATTCAGCAATCCCAAAGTTTCTTTTTAATCCGATCAAATAAGGAAAAAATCTTTTTTTTTTTTTTTCGTACTCTTTTATAACATAAATATTGTTAAGAACTCTCCGGCATGAAAACAAAAAAGTTTGTGACGCTGAACTGAACTCCCGATAGATAAGAGAAAATAGGAAATACCCCTTATCTCATACTACTCTCTCGATACAGAATCTAATGTTTTGAAAAAAAAAACAATACAAAAATTTCTCATATCGAATTCGAAGTGCCATGCTATTATTACTTAGTATTCATATGGCGAAGGCATAGTCTTCTTTTTTCTCTCAAATAAAAACCTCATTGGCGCCACTAGTGAGGGAATGCTAGACGTTTGGTAATTTCTCCTCCGACCAGGATAAAAGATCCCATTGAAGCGGCTAATCCCATGCATATTGTATGGACATCTGGTCGCACAAATTGCATAGTATCATAAATAGCCACCCCAGGTATTACCCAGCCCCCAGGAGAGTTTATAAACAAATAAAGATCTTTGGTCTCATCCTCGATACTGAGATATACCATAAGACCAATAAGTTGATTTGAAATCTCGCTATCAACCTCTTGGCCTAAAAAAAGTAATCTTTCTCGATAAAGTCGCATGATTAGGGTAAAATTGTATCCCTTAGGAACCGTACATGCGCCTTTTGATGCATACGGTTCAAAAAAATTGTGAATCAATGTATAGATTCCAGTCCTCTTTCTTTTTTTCTAGAAAGGTTCTTTCTTACTTCTAACGAAAGGGCTTTTCTTCGATTTTTCAATAAAGACGAGTTTTGACTCCTTTTTTATATTTTCAATTCTAAAATTTTAAGTTATAAGAAAGGGTCATTAAACTTATCGAATTAACTTCTCATTGATGTATTCTTTCATCGAGATTAAATCCAAACCGCGATGGTATTTTCTTGTTCCTGAATGGGTCTGTTTCATCTTTTTAGGTTTATGCTCTACTCCGGGTAAAGATCCGCCCGATTTGGATTTGTACATATAGGACAAATGCTCCCATTACCATTTCTTTTTGTATTTCTTTTTTTTTTTCAATTCATTTTATCCAAGTATTTCTTAGAGTTGAGATAACTTTGCTTGACAATTAGGATCTCTTTACAAAGAAAAAATATGAATAGTAATCATAGATATCTTACCAATCCAATTGGGTTTTTTCTAAACGGAGCCTGGATACTTCATTTTTTTAGTCCAACTAAGCCAACCATAAATTATTCTAATTGAATTATTCTAATTGATAATAGTAATATGAATCCCCTCAAAAATGGATCTAATTGCACTTCACGCTCCAAATTTTTGATGATTAAATTTATCTTTCTTGGGTGAAACGGGGGATATCTCGATCGGGGGAGAGAACGGGTAAATACCATATGACCCAATATATCTGACAAGTCGCACTATACGTCAACCCAAGATGCATCTTCCTCTCCAGGACTTCGGAAAGGAACTTTTGGAACACCAATAGGCATTAAATGAAAGAAAGAACTAAATACTATATTTCACTTTGAGGTGGAAACGTAACAATTTTTTTTATTGTCTTTATAATATTCATATTGGTTTTTATCGTATTTATTTTATCCATAGATTATAAAAATTCATAAAGAAAGACAGAATGAATAAACTCAAATTATTACGAATAGGTCTTTCTAATGATAAATAAGTATGGACTCATTCGCTCATAGAAAATGGGATCAACTCCCCCATTGCGTATTGGTACTTATCGAGTATAGAATAAATCTGCTTCTCTTTGTTCCTACGAACAGAATTGTTCCATTATTACCAACAGAATAGAACACCCTTGTTCGGAAATAATCGACTGAACAAGAGTGGTCCATAGGATAGTCATATTATAGTCTTTTCCAATGCAATAAAGTTACGTAGTGTCTATTTATCTTTGAT